AACTCTAGAAAAAAAAACAGGATCCCTTGTTCTAGATGTGCTCGAGAAAAGAATAAGATTATGCAATGATGAAAATGAAAAGGAATGCTTGCCTAAAATGTACGATCCTTTTTTGAACGGACCATATCGCGGAAAAATCACAAAATTAGATTCACGTTCAATCAGGGATGATTTAATAACTTCTACAGATGCAGAGGATTCCATAGAAATAGTCTGGATAAATAAAATTCACGGTCTACTTCCTAATGATTCCCCCCAAAAAGAATTTGAATATCAAAAGAATCTCTTTGATGGAGAATTTTTATCGACAAATAGTGGTCATTCCTTAACCTCAATCGGCGAAGTCCCCTTGGAATACCCCCCCAGTCTGAATTTGAAAAAATTGTCTTTATTGGCAGAAGAAAAAAGAATTGATTCAGAAAAGCAAGCAAAATGTTTGCAATTGATATTCGATGTAGTTACAACTGATTACAATGATCCAACAATTAGAAAGAAAAATAATCAATTGATTTTTCCTGGAATAGAAGAAATCAGAAAAGAGGTTCCTCGATGGTCATACAAATTGACAGATGATTTGGAAGAACAAGAGGAAGAAAATGAAGAAGAATCAATGGAAGATCATGAAATTCGTTCAAGAAAAGCCAAACGTGTTGTAATTTATACTGATAAAGAGGAAACTACCAACGCTATTAGTAATACTAGTGATAGTGATCAAGCGGAAGAGGTGTCTTTGATACGTTACTCACAACAATCGGATTTTCGTCGGGATCTAATCAAAGGATCCATGCGTGCTCAAAGACGTAAAACAGTTATTTGGGAAATGTTTCAAGCAAATGTGCATTCGCCACTTTTTTTGGATCAAATAGACAAAACATTCTTTTTATCTTTTGATATCTCCGAAATGATGAATCTCGTTTTTAGGGGTTGGGTGGGTAGAGACTCGGAATTTGAAATTTCCGATTCTGAGGAGGAAGAGACAAAAGAAAGAGAGAAAAACAAGGAAAAGAAAGAGGAAAATGAACGTATAACAATATCAGAAACTTGGGATAGCATTATATTTGCTCAAGCAATAAGGGGTTCGATGTTAGTAACCCAATCGATTCTTAGAAAATACATTGTATTGCCTTCATTGATAATAGCTAAAAATGTTGGCCGTATGTTATTATTCCAATTCCCTGAGTGGTACGAGGATTTGAAAGATTGGAATAGAGAAATGCATGTTAAATGCACTTATAATGGTGTTCAATTATCAGAAACAGAATTTCCAAAAGATTGGTTAACGGATGGTATTCAGATAAAAATTCTATTTCCTTTCCGTCTAAAACCTTGGCGAAAATCTAAAGTACGATCCCATCATAGAGATACAATGAAAAAAAAAGGAAAAAAAGACAATTTTTGTTTTTTAACAGTCTGGGGAAGAGAAGCGGAACTCCCCTTCGGTTCTCCTCGAAAACAACCTTCTTTTTTTCAACCTATTTGGAAAGAGCTAAAAAAAAAAATTCTAAAACTGGAAAAAACATTTTCTCTTTCTCGAGTTCTAAGAGTTTCTAAAAAAACGAGAAAAGGGTTTTTAAATATTTCAAAAGAAAAAACAAGATGGGTTAACAAAATAGTTCTAGTTATAAAACGAATAATGAAAGAACTTGAAAAAATAATAAACCCAATTTTCTTATTTGGATTCGGGAAAGTCAAAGTATATGAATCGAACGAAAATAGAAAAGATTCTATAATCAGTAATAAGACTACCGACGAATCAAACATTCGAATTCGATCCACGAATTGGACAAAACATTCACTTATAGAGAAAAAAATAAAAGATCTTGCTGATAGGACAACCACAATCAGAAATCAAATAGAACAAATCACAAAAGACAAGAAAAAAATAGTTGTAACTCCGGGTATAAGTATTAGCCCTAATAAGACAAATTGTGCTGATAAAAATTCAGAATTGCAAAAACATATTTGGCAAATATTCAAAAGAAAAAGTACCCGATTAATACGCAAATTCTACTACTTTATCAAATATTTCATTGAAAGAATATACAGCGATATCCTTCTATGTACCATTAACAGTCTTAGGACCAATGCACAGCTTTTCCTTGAATCAACAAAAAAAATGATCAATAAATTCTTTTACCACGATGAAACAAATAAAGAAGGGATTGATCAAACAAATCAAAATACAATTCACTTTATTTCGACGATGCAAAAGGCGCTTTCTAATATTAGTAATAAGAATTCCACTATTTATTGTGACTTATCCTCTTTGTCACAAGCATATGTATTTTACACATTGTCACAAGTTCAAGTTAATAACAAGTATTACTTGAGATCTGTATTTCAATATCACGGGACCCATCTTTTTCTTAAAGATATAATCAAGGATTATTATGGGACACGAGGACTATTTGATTACAAACCAAAGCATAAGAAAGTTGATAAGTCTGGAATGAATGAATGGAAAAACTGGTTAAAGAGTCATTATCAATACAATTTATCTCAAACTCAATGGTCTCGATTAGTACCACAAAAATGGAGAAATAGAGTCAATCAACGTTGTACAATTCAAAAAAAAGACTCAATAATATTGGATTCATATAAAAAAATGCATTACGTGAAACAAAATTATTACGGAATAGACTCATGGACAGGACAAAAAGAAAAATTAAAAAAAAACTACAAATATGATCTTCTAGCACATAAATATATGAATTATGAGGATGGAGGGGACTCATATATTTATGCATCGCCATTACAAGTAAACAGAGACCCAAAAATTCCATATAATTTCAATACACAGAAAACACAGAAACCCGAATCATTTTATGCACTAGTAGGTATAGATATTAGTGATTATCTAGGAGAAGAATCTAGTCTATATGGAGAAAAAAATTTGGATAGAAAATATTTTGATTGTAGAATTCTCCGGTTTTGTTTTAGAAAAAATATGGATATTGATACCTGGACTAATATGCATATTGGTACCAAGATTAATCAAAATACTAAAGCGGGAACTCATTATTATCCAAAAATGGATAATAAAGATATTTATCCTCTCACGATTCATCAAAAAAAAAAATCATCCAATAAAACAAAAAAACTTTTTGATTGGATGGGAATGAATAAAGAAAGGCTATATCGTCCCATATCAAATCTGGAATCTTGGTTCTTCCCAGAATTTGGACTACTTTATGATGCATATAAGCTTAAACCATGGATTATACCAATCCAATTTCTTCTTTTAAACATTCATAGAAATACCAAATTTCGTCCAAATAAGAACATCAACGGAAATGATCTTAATCTACGATCTAATAAAAAAGAATATCTTGAATTAGAGAATCAGAACCAACAAGAAAAAAAACAAAAGCTAAGCCAAATAGATCTTGGATCAGATACACAACAAGATATACAAAAACAAAAGCAAAAAGAAGATGTTGAAAAAAATTACACAGAATCAACCATTAAAAAACGTAGAAAGAAAAAACAATTAAAGAGCAAGAAGGAAGCAGAACTAGATTTTTTCCTGAAAAAATATTTCCTTTTTCAATTAAGATGGGATGATTCTTTGAATCAAAGAATGATCAACAATATCAAGGTATATTGTCTACTACTTAGACTGATAAATCTAAAGGAAATTGCTATATCCTCAATTCAAAGAGGAGAGATGCGTCTAGATGTAATGTTGATTCAAAAGGATCTATCTCTTACAGAATTGATAAAAAAGGGAATATTTATTATTGAACCGGTTCGTCTCTCTATAAAATGGGATGAAGAATTTCTTATATATCAAACCATAGGGATTTCATTGGTCAATAAGAGTAAACAACAATCTGAAACTGATAGAAGATATATAAAAAAATATCTTGATGAGAATCCTTTTGAGAAATCCATTTCACGACATAGCACTAGGCTTGTGAGTGAAGATAAAAATTATTATGATTTATTTGTTCCTGAAAATATTCTATCTACTAGACGTCGTAGAGAGTTGAGAATTCTAATTTGTTTCAATTCCTGGAAGGGGAATGTTGTAGACGTAGATAAAAATCGAATATTTTTCAATGAAAACGACATAAGGAACTGTGGACAGTTTTTGAAAAAGGACAAGCATTTTAATACAGATCCAAATAAAAACAAATTAATGAAATTAAAATTGTTTCTTTGGCCCAATTATCGATTAGAAGATTTAGCTTGTATGAATCGGTATTGGTTTGATACCCATAATGGTAGTCGTTTCAGTATGTCAAGAATACAGATGTATCCACAATTCAGAATTTATTGATGGTATATTTTATATACTATATAAACATATAATATAGTGTAGTGTGTAGTGCGTGAGTGAGATATTCAATATACAAAGGCCGAAAGATATACACATATGTTATGTTACATTATGATACATGATACTGAATTTAATGGCTTATCAACTGAATCTAGAAATGAATCGGCGAAATCTTCTTAGGTACAATACAAAGAAATCATTCTCTTTGGTGAGTGCAGAAATGTATTATACCTTTCTATCCAAATCAAATTAATAAATAAAAAAATTCCATCAAATTTGATTTGGATAGAAAAAATCGTATATATAAGAGTAAGAGGAAACCTTTTTTGTATCTACCAGAAAATGACTGACATTATTTTTTCTGATCAGTAAAATAAAAAAAAAAAAAAAATGGAAAACTCTTTTTTTATGGTAAAAAATTCATTTATCTCAATTATTTCGCAAGAACAAGAAGAAAAAGAAGAAAACAAAGGGTCTGTCGAATTTCAAGTATTCAGTTTCACCAATAAGATACGAAGACTTACTTCCCATTTGGAGTTGCATAAAAAAGATTTTTCATCTCAGAGGGGTTTACGAATAATCCTGGGAAAACGTCAACGGCTGCTGGCGTATTTGTCAAAGAAAAATAGAGTACGTTATAAGAAATTAATTGGTCAGTTGGATATTCGGGAGCAAAAAACTCGTTAAGTTAATTCGAAGATGCGTGTGAATTTGTATT